ACAGCTTAGCTTACAGCAGATCGTGTTCGCCACCACACCGGCTGGCTGGTGCATTGGCCTTACCCTAATAGGGCCGAGACGAGAAGTATGACCCTTCGATTAGAACGCCCCATATCTCGTGACACGCGGAACGTGGCATTTACTTTTATAAAGTCCGTATAACTTCTAACCAAAAGATTCATTCTTTATGAATCAAGTACCATTCAAAGAGTACATTGCCCCTTTGAGTGAAGAAGAGAAGGGCTTTGTATAGAAACCCTTGAGCCGTGTTCGTCGCCCTACTACTACTGGGCTCACCATTATTTCATTTCATTCTATTTATGGATTCAAGCTCAAAAGAACATATATATGGAGCTATGTCGACTTGCGTACGTCTTGTTGACCAAATGATCAGGTATACCGCGCCACGTATCATCCTCTCTTTCTATAGAGGAGAGATAAAGAAAAGGAAAAGATATAGTGATCGTGCCGTAAGACCCTGTTCGTTTCTATTTGACGTTATTTTTCCTCGGTTTTTATTACAGAAGGTAGCTTGTTTACTTAGCGCTTGCGCTAAGGATCTAATCAGAGTCAAACTTGGATTTGAAAAAAGCCTTCCCTTATTAGCCGGAGTACAAGTGTACTCCTTGATCTTTAGTAAAGACGGGTTAAGCCAAAAAACATTTTTTTTTTCGAAAAGTCTCAACGTCCTCGTTGAGAGTCGCTCTGCGAGACGTCCAGTAGTCTCTGACTTGGTCTTCGACTCGTAAGTTTCAGCCCGTTCCCAGCTTTTGCCTCGCTCTCAGGTTGGCCCTTCTACTTGACTAAGTAGTATTCCACTCGTGCAGTGGGTGTACGGGCTAGCCCATGGTGCGGTCAGCTATGATATACTCAACTTCTTCTTTATAAAGGTTATCTAAAACATCTGGTGGTGCCCTCGTGGGTCCTCCCTAGGTCGGTCTGGTCTAATTGAAGTCAACTGACTCACATGGAATACGAGGTGAGTTTTCACCGAGCTGATCGCTTGAGTCTATAGGCTACCCCTCCTATCCGCTTCTCTACGAAGTCTACTTTCTTCTTCCTTCAGACCGGGCCGAGCCATTGGGTTGTTTAAGTAGGTTGGGCTAGGTTTGGCTTTTGGAGTTATCTCCAAGAAGAAGGGTCGTCGCTCCCTTCATACGCCTTGCTGCTTCATCTAAGTAGGTTTGGGCTAGATCGTTGCGCTCCTGCCACCTCTTGGCAAAGTAGGCTGATGGGCAAGCCCCCTCCTGCCGCAATGGTGTGGGGCGTCAGAGGCTGTTGCTCCGTCGCCAACTCGAAGGGGCTTAAGTTCGACGCAGAGCTTTTTGGTTGTTAAGTTATAGCAGCACTGAGCAACATCCAACAGCCCCAGTCCTTCTGGTTTGCACTAAAGTGCCTTAAGTAGCCCCCGAAGAGTACGTTTATTCTCTCCGTCTGAGCTTTCAAAGATATACCGACCATAGGTATCTTACCATCGGATACCGACAGTCGTCTTCTAACATTACCGACCTTTAAATATCGGGTTTTCATCAATTTCACATAAAATAAAAAAAGCTCTTTTCATCATCAGAAACAACCCGGTTTCCGAGACCTCTTTTGCATTGCATTACCATAACGAAAAGAATAAAAAAAGAGAGAGAGAAATTTCTCTTGTGATTCGGAATGAACCTTTCTCGGTGGAAGAAAGGAATAACGATGGATTTCTATGGAGCATCCAGGAACAAGAAGGTTCGATCGGACGACGAATTCTTACGTGGTCCAAGGAAATCAAAGGTCCGCTTCCACGATTTCATCTATATCGAATCTTAATATCAGAATAGCTTATATAGTCATGATTCAATTCAGATCCACTGCACTTACTTTTGATTGATTTCTCATTTTTCGGATCTGATTGGAACTGATGACTTACGCCTATTTCTTAGGGCGTTTAAAGAGCGTGACTCTACCGCTTAGTTAAAAGGGTCCATTTGATTCAATTCATGAATTAGCCCACTATGAGTTTACTGCATTTGCATTTTTAAATATATTAAATTATAGATTTTTTATGATAATAATTTATATAATAATATAGTATATCATTCGCGTCTCTGTTACAACACGGCGAAACAAAAAGGTTCGAATGAAATCCAATGAGAAAAAATAATAAGAATTTTTAGGCTGTATACCTAATTTTCCTGGGATTGTAGTTCAATCGGTCAGAGCACCGCCCTGTCAAGGCGGAAGCTGCGGGTTCGAGCCCCGTCAGTCCCGACCTAAGATCCGATGAATCGATCAATTCATCTCTCCATTATCTGTGAAAAGGGGGGGTAAAGAGTAGGATATAATTCCCAGCAGGAGGATCCTTCTTTCGTTTCACATTTATCATCGGACAAATCAAGTCAAGGATCCGAAGGAGAATAACCAGTACCGATTGATGGGGGAGAGTTACTATTACACAAGAAGACTGATAAGATCTATTAAATATCTATAAAATGCTTTTAACGCTCATCCCTTAGCGCAAACACTAAGCAAGTAAACTACCTTCCTTTAAAGCTTTCGTTTCAGCGATTTCTTCCACCAAGATACCCTCCCAATTTTGAAGAAGCCCTCAATCATCCTCAGGGGAAGAAAGCTATGATAGAAGAAATAGAGGCTCTAAAGAAGAACGACACTTGGGAACTGATCACGTTACCAAGAGGCAAACGTACGGTTGGCTGCAGGTGGGTATATACCTTGAAACACAAAGCGGATGGCTCTATCGAGAGGGCTCGTATTGTGGCGAAAGGTTTCACACAAACCTATAGCATCAATTATCTCGAGACGTTTGCTCCTGTGGCCAAACTAAACTCACTCAATTCCATACGAGTCATTCTGTCAGTTGCAGCTAACAGATCTTGGCCACTGCATCAGCTCGATGTCAAAAGGGCCTTTCTTCATGGAGACCTCCACCAGGGTTTCGAGCTCAGGGGGAGGAAGGGAAAGTTTGCAGGTGAAAAAAGGCGATATATGGTCTCAAGCAGTCTCCTCGGGCTTGGTTCGAGATATGAAGTTTGGTTATGACGAAGATAGACGGGTTTCCAGAGAAGCAATGCTGATCATTCCGTGTTCATAAAAAGGAGAAAAGAGGAAACTACTGTTCTCCTAGTGTACTCAGTTTAGAACTCTAAATTAACAAGTAAAATTTAGATATTAGTAAGAAATGCAGCTAGTAAGCAAGTCGAGTAAGACAGCGATTATTAAGTCGAGCGAGCTTTCACTAATACTAATCAAAGACGAAAAGCTAAGGTCAGAATTCGCATAGAGATGATAGGCGCTTCTCGTGGAGCTCGGTAGTCTCCCCCGCTACCGATTCTTGAACAGAAAGCGGTATGCTTACGAAGACCATTTCTGGTCTATCCGTGTTAATGAAATCCATCCCGTGAAACGCTAAGCAAGTAAACTACCTTACACATGGTAAAAAATTCCTGCAAAGAAATGTTTGCTTCTCTCATAGGAAAAGAGTCCGATAAGTATCCCTTAGTCTGAGCAGCTTGTTCCTTTGGAACGTTAGCATCATCTTTGGATTTCAGTCAAACAAGGAATATATTAGACTCCATCTTGTTTATGAGTTCATGATCAGGCCGAGAGATAATAGGCATAATAGCCTGAATACCATAATTATCAACATTGGAATTGTTAGCAGCCGGAGATGAGTCAATGGCTTCTACTATTACCTGATGAGAAGAATCAACCCAGAATCATGAGAAGCAGTACTGGTTGAAGGATCGGCAGAAATCTGTATGTGCTGAGAAGTGTCTTTATTAACAGAAAAAAGATTCTGCTCCGTCTGATTCTCCGCAGTATTATTTGGAAGATTATATGTATTATCAAAAGATGATTGGATGGTGTTGCCCGTTGGCCTTTCCTGAGGTACGTTGTTCTTATTTGTGACACCCATATGGTTTGTGTCTGACCCAGCATAGTGCTTTTCTTGCCGTTGTTCATTCTTCTTTGAAGCCGAAAAATGATAGTGAGGCAGCAAGGATCCCTCAGTGGCAGCAGGCCATGTCTGAGGAATTGCCAGTCTTGCAGAAGACGTCGTTCATTACCTTATCAGATAGAGGGGGGCTCAAACCTCTTCCTGACGGAAATACCACCATTGAGGGAAATTCAGACTCACTCTTGGTATCGATTCTGAGAAGACTTTTGCCCCACCGGCAAAGGTTACTTTTGTACGGGCTTGCAGTTGTTGCCACGGTGAGAAAGTAGTCTTTGTTCCGGGAATGCTTTTCAGAAAGGAAAACTACGGTTAAAAACTAATGCAGATCCGACTGATGTGATAGTTCCAGTTCCTGCACTCCAGAAGCAAGCAACGGACAGTTTACACAGATGCGACAGGAGAGACAACAGGACCTGGTTGGCCCCTTTCCGACAGATAGAGATAACACTGATTTACTGGATACGGGAGACTTTCCAGTTTCCGGATGACCTCAAGATTCGCTACTAAAAGAAGGCCGATATACGCCTATTTATTACCGGATTCCAACCCGTTTAAAAAGTCCATAGGAAAGAAGTACTTATACTTTATACATGCGTCTTTTCATTCTTCAGAGCCTACTCTTGCTGGAGTTGTGGCTGGGTCAGATTCCATAACCTCTGCTAATCTCCGAGCTGCCTTTCCTTCGGCTTGTAACAAACGCGGGGCCATTATTTGATCGTTTGCGGCCTTCGGCTATTTATTTGATGGACGTGTGCCCTATTGGAGCCGTGGCCTTACTTCTTAGTAAGATTTTGATAAAAAAGGGTGGGGGTTTCCCTGAATCACCTATAGTAAGGAGCTATGAGGCCCTTCCCTTCTCCTAACTCTCTCCATTCCCGGTAGAGAATCCCCATGTTGAAAATAACCACGTTACCATTATAGCCAGCATGGCCAAGAATGGATACTCTCATATTAGTTCAAAATAAAGGTCTTCCTCTGGGGGCGGGCAGACCCTCTTTTATTGTATTGCTGCCATGCGTAAGAAAGAGATAACGGTGATTGC